TTAATGTAGCTTACCAGACAAAGCAAGGCACTGAAAATGCCTAGACGGACCCAGCAGTCCCATAAACAACAGGTTTGGTCCTAGCCTTTTTATTAGTTGTTCGCAAAATTATACATGCAAGAATCACCATGCCAGTGAGAAAGCCCTCTAAGCCTACAAAACAGGCCGAAAGGAGCAGGTATCAAGCACACCTACCGGTAGCTCACAACATCAGGCCCAGCCACACCCCCACGGGAGACAGCAGTAACCAATATTGAGCAATGAACGAAAGTTTGACTCAGTTATGCAATACAAACAAGGGTTGGTCAATTTCGTGCCAGCCACCGCGGTCATACGATTAACCCTAACTAATAAACCTCGGCGTAAAAGGTGTTTTAGGAAAAAATAAAAAATAAGACTAAATTTCACCTAAGTCGTAAAAAACTCTAGGCGAAACATGAAACACGAGCTAAAGCCGTCTTAACCTACCTGAACACACGAAAGCTAAGACTCAAACTGGGATTAGAGACCCCACTATGCTTAGCCGTAAACATAAAGATTTTACAACAAAAATTTTCGCCCGAGAACTACTAGCAATAGCTTAAAACTCAAAGGACTTGGCGGTGCTTCACACCCACCTAGAGGAGCCTGTTCTATAATCGATACACCCCGATCCACCTCACCACCTCTTGCCAATTCAGCCTATATACCGCCATCTTCAGCAAACCCAATTATGGAACAAAAGTAAGCACAAGCACTTCACGTAAAAACGTTAGGTCAAGGTGTAGCCAATGAAGTGGGAAGAAATGGGCTACATTTTCTTAAACAAAGAACATTTCACGCAAGTTTCTATGAAATCTAAAAACCCAAGGAGGATTTAGTAGTAAATTAAGAGTAGAGAGCTTAATTGAACCAGGCCATGAAGCACGTACACACCGCCCGTCACCCTCTTCAAGTATCTAAGCCATGAGCAACACAATGCAAGAAGAGATAAGTCGTAACAAGGTAAGCATACTAGAAAGTGTGCTTGGAAACAAAGTGTAGCTTAAACCAAAGCATTCGGCTTACACCCGAAAGATTTCACCAACCAATGACCACTTTGAACCCGAGCTAGCCCACAAAATCCAAATACAAATATCTTAAACACACAAAATAAAACATTTCAGCCATAAAAGTATAGGAGATAGAAATTTTCACCGGCGCTATAGAGATAGTACCGCAAGGGAAAGATGAAAGAAAAACAAAAGTGAAAAACAGCATAGATTACCCCTACTACCTTTTGCATAATGATTTAACTAGAAACTACTTGACAAAGAGAACTGAAGTAGAAATTTTCACCGGCGCTATAGAGATAGTACCGCAAGGGAAAGATGAAAGAAAAACAAAAGTGAAAAACAGCATAGATTACCCCTACTACCTTTTGCATAATGATTTAACTAGAAACTACTTGACAAAGAGAACTGAAGCCAAACACCCCGAAACCAAACGAGCTACTTCCGAACAGCTAACAGAGCAAACTCATCTATGTAGCAAAATAGTGAGAAGATTTAGAAGTAGAGGTGAAAAGCCTATCGAGCTTGGTGATAGCTGGTTATCCAAACTAGAATTTTAGTTCGACTTTAAGTTTTCCAAAAATACCTTTAACTAAAATGAAATCTTAAAATCTAATTTAAAGGGGGACAGCCCTTTAAAATAAGGAAACAACCTCAAACAGCGGGTAAACAACCAACTCACCATAGTTGGCCTAAAAGCAGCCACCAATCAAGAAAGCGTTCAAGCTCAACAAGTCACACAAACCTAATACCAATATTTGTGCAATCAACCCCTGTAAAGCAATTGGATTAATCTATAAAATCATAGAAGAGACAATGTTAATATTAGTAACAAGAAATATTTCTCCGAGCACAAACTAACACCAAATTCACATTTGGTACCTAACAGTTTGATAAAACCAGACACCCATAAACCACATTATCAACCCTACTGTTAACCCGACACAGGAGTGCAACTACGGAAAGACTAAAAAAAGCAAAAGGAACTCGGCAAACACAAATCCCGCCTGTTTACCAAAAACATCACCTCTAGCATATCAAGTATTAGAGGCACTGCCTGCCCAGTGACAAACAAGTTCAACGGCCGCGGTACCCTGACCGTGCGAAGGTAGCATAATCACTTGTTCTTTAAATGAGGACTAGTATGAATGGCTAGACGAGGGTTTTACTGTCTCTTGCTTTAAGTCAGTGAATTTGACCTTCCCGTGAAGAGGCGGGAATAATATAATAAGACGAGAAGACCCTATGGAGCTTCAATTTATTAGTTCACTTTTCCACACACAAAATTCGCAAGAAAACAAAACACAAAAGCATGAACTAATAATTTCGGTTGGGGTGACCTCGGAGAATAAAAAAACCTCCGAATGATATTAACCTAGACACAACAAGTCAAAGTTCTTATCATCAATTGACCCAAAACCATTTGATCAACGAACCAAGTTACCCTAGGGATAACAGCGCAATCCTATCCAAGAGTTCATATCGACAATAGGGTTTACGACCTCGATGTTGGATCAGGACATCCCAAGGGTGCAGCCGCTCTTAAAGGTTCGTTTGTTCAACGATTAAAGTCCTACGTGATCTGAGTTCAGACCGGAGTAATCCAGGTCGGTTTCTATCTATTAGAAATTTCTCCCAGTACGAAAGGACAAGAGAAATGAGGCCAATAGAACAACTAGGCCTCAGTAGCTAAAAGATGATATTATATCAATCTAGACAGCTACTCCCCCCTCCCGCCCTAGAAAAGGGCTTTTTTGTCCGTTAGAGTGGCAGAGCCCGGTAATTGCATAAAACTTAAGACTTTACAATCAGAGGTTCAACTCCTCTCTCTAACAGCCATGTTCACAATCAATTTCCTCCTCCTAATTATCCCCATCCTGGCTGCCATAGCATTTCTCACCTTAACCGAACGAAAAATCCTAGGATATATACAATTACGTAAAGGCCCTAATGTCGTCGGACCCTACGGAATTCTCCAACCAATCGCAGATGCACTAAAATTATTCATCAAAGAACCACTTCGCCCATCAACTTCCTCAACCCTTCTATTCATCACAGCCCCAACCCTTGCCCTTATCCTCGCCCTATCCATATGAATCCCAATCCCCATACCCCACTCATTAGTTAACATAAACCTAGGCGCCTTATTTATCCTAGCCACATCCAGCCTAGCCGTCCACGCCATCCTTTGATCAGGATGAGCATCAAATTCTAAATATGCCCTAATCGGCGCATTACGAGCAGTAGCCCAAACCATTTCCTACGAAGTCTCCCTAGCAATCATCTTCCTATCGGTTCTGCTACTAAACGGCTCATTCTCCCTTTCAAACCTCATAGAAACACAAAAAAACACCTGGCTCCTACTTTCCACATGACCACTGGCCATAATATGATTTATCTCGACCCTAGCAGAAACCAACCGAGCCCCCTTCGACTTAACTGAGGGAGAATCAGAGCTAGTATCAGGGTTTAACGTAGAATACTCAGCCGGCCCCTTCGCCTTATTTTTTATAGCAGAATACATAAACATCATCATAATAAATGCCCTTACAACCACCATTTTCCTTAATACAATACCAACTTCATCTTCCCCAGAAATATTCACTATAAACTTCGTATTAAAAACCCTTATCTTAACCACCCTATTCCTATGAATCCGAGCCTCCTACCCACGATTCCGATATGACCAACTAATACACTTACTATGAAAAAGCTTCCTTCCCCTAACCCTAGCTATATGTATATGACACGTATCCCTACCCATCACAATAGCTGGCATTCCCCCTCAAACAATCTAGAAATATGTCTGACAAAAGAATTACTTTGATAGAGTAAATAATAGAGGTTTAAATCCTCTTATTTCTAGAGTCGCAGGATTCGAACCCACACCAAAGAATCCAAAATTCCTCGTGCTACCTTTACACCACACCCTAACAGTAAGGTCAGCTAAACAAGCTATCGGGCCCATACCCCGAAAATGTTGGTTCACACCCTTCCCGTACTAATTAACCTCATTCCTACGACTGTAATCTACACAACACTAATCACAGGAACTCTGATCACACTATCAAGCTGACACTGGTTCCTAATATGAATTGGCCTTGAAATAAACATACTTTCCATTATCCCAATCCTACTAAACAAATCAACTCCACGCTCTACAGAAGCCGCAGCCAAATACTTCTTAACCCAAGCATCAGCATCAATAATTCTTCTAATAACTATTATCATCACCATAATAACATCAGGACAATGATCAATCCTATACTCACAAAACCAAACTATCTCCACCATCATAACTCTGTCCCTCATAATAAAACTAGGACTAGCTCCATTCCACTTTTGAGTGCCAGAAGTAACACAAGGAATCACCCTTTTATCAGCAATAATTTTACTCACCTGACAAAAAATTGCCCCACTCTCGATCCTCATACAAATCTCCCCAACCATTAACCAACCCTTAATCATCTCCTCAGCCCTCATATCAATTCTACTAGGAGGTTGAGGAGGCCTTAACCAAACCCAACTACGAAAAATCCTAGCATACTCATCAATCGCCCATATAGGATGAATAGCCGCCATCCTAACTTACAATCCTGCAATCACAACACTAAATCTTACACTCTACATCATCCTTACAATCTCAATGTTCTCCCTACTTTACACAAACAACAATACAACCACCCTATCCCTAAGCCACACCTGAAACAACTCCCCATTAATAGCCTCCACTATAATAGTCATTCTATTATCACTAGGAGGTCTCCCCCCACTAACAGGATTTCTCCCCAAGTGAATAATTATCCAAGAAATAATAAATAACAATAACATCATTACACCCACAATAATAATCATCATAACCCTACTCAACCTTTTCTTCTACATACGATTAATATACTCAACAACACTCACTCTATTTCCCTCAAAAAACAATATAAAAACCAAATGACATTTCCAAAACACAAAAACAACAATCATCCTTATACCCTGTACAGCAATCTTATCCGCACTTCTCCTCCCCCTCTCACCAATGATAAACATCCTCTACTAGGAAATTAGGTTAACTAGACCAAGGGCCTTCAAAGCCCTAAGCAAATATAAATAATATTTATTTCCTGAATAAAGGCTGTAAGACTATTACCTCACATCGACTGAATGCAAACCAGACACTTTAATTAAGCTAAACCTTTACTAGATTGGTGGGCCCCAACCCCACGAAACTTTAGTTAACAGCTAAACACCCTAATCAACTGGCTTCAATCTACTTCTCCCGCCCTAAAAAGGGGCGGGGAGGGCGGGAGAAGCCCCGGCAGGATTGAAGCTGCTCCTTCGAATTTGCAATTCGACATGAAAATCACCTCGAGGCTGTGGTAAAAAGAGGCACTATCCTCTGTCTTTAGATTTACAGTCTAATGCTTACTCAGCCATTTTACCTACTTATGTTAATCAACCGCTGACTATTCTCAACAAACCACAAAGACATCGGAACACTATACCTGTTGTTTGGTGCATGAGCTGGAATGGTAGGAACCGCACTCAGCCTATTAATTCGAGCAGAACTGGGCCAACCTGGAACCCTCCTAGGTGATGACCAAATTTACAATGTAATCGTCACCGCCCACGCATTTGTCATGATTTTCTTTATAGTCATGCCAATCATAATTGGGGGATTCGGAAACTGACTAGTGCCTTTAATAATTGGGGCCCCTGATATAGCTTTCCCTCGAATAAATAATATAAGCTTCTGACTTCTCCCACCTTCATTTTTACTTCTTCTCTCTTCATCAATAATCGAAGCCGGAGCTGGAACAGGATGAACCGTATATCCTCCCCTAGCTGGAAACTTAGCTCATGCAGGAGCTTCCGTAGACCTAACCATCTTCTCACTCCACCTTGCAGGGGTCTCATCAATCCTAGGAGCAATTAACTTTATCACAACTATCATCAACATAAAACCACCCGCAATAACGCAATACCAAACCCCTCTGTTCGTCTGATCAGTGCTTATTACGGCCGTCCTTTTACTCCTATCCCTACCCGTATTAGCCGCCGGCATCACAATATTACTAACAGACCGCAATTTAAATACAACTTTCTTTGACCCAGCAGGGGGTGGAGACCCTATTCTTTACCAGCACCTGTTCTGATTTTTTGGCCACCCAGAAGTATATATCCTTATCTTGCCTGGATTTGGCATAATCTCGCACATCGTCACATACTATTCCGGCAAAAAAGAACCCTTCGGTTATATAGGCATGGTCTGGGCTATAATATCAATTGGCTTCTTAGGCTTTATCGTATGAGCCCACCACATATTCACTGTAGGCATAGACGTGGATACCCGAGCATACTTCACATCCGCTACAATAATTATCGCAATTCCTACCGGAGTAAAAGTATTCAGCTGATTGGCAACACTGCACGGAGGGAATATTAAATGATCACCAGCAATACTATGGGCCCTAGGCTTTATCTTCCTATTCACTGTAGGAGGTCTAACAGGCATCGTACTAGCCAACTCTTCACTAGACATTGTCCTGCACGACACCTACTATGTAGTAGCTCACTTCCACTATGTCTTATCTATAGGAGCTGTCTTCGCAATCATGGGAGGGTTCGTCCATTGGTTCCCATTATTCTCAGGTTACACTCTAGACCAAACGTGGGCAAAAGCCCACTTTTTCATTATATTCACTGGAGTCAACCTAACCTTTTTTCCTCAACACTTTCTCGGCCTCTCCGGCATACCTCGACGATACTCCGACTACCCAGATGCATATACGCTATGAAATACAATCTCGTCAATAGGCTCATTCATCTCCCTAACAGCCGTCATAGTAATAATCTTCATAATCTGAGAAGCATTCGCCTCTAAACGAGAAGTCTCAAGCATTGAACTAACACCAACAAACCTAGAGTGACTTCATGGCTGCCCTCCACCATACCACACATTTGAAGAACCTACATTCATCAAAACATAGCCCAAGAGAGGAAGGAATTGAACCCCCAAAAACTAGTTTCAAGCCAGCTTCATAACCTTTATGACTCTCTTAATAACAAAGATATTAGTAAAAACATTACATAACTTTGTCAAAGTTAAATTATTGGCTAAACCCCTATATATCTTTATGGCTTACCCTATCGAGCTGGGCTTTCAAGACGCCACCTCACCTATCATAGAAGAATTATTACATTTTCATGACCATACTCTCATAATTGTATTCCTAATTAGCACCTTAGTCCTGTACTTAATCTCCCTAACACTAACCACGAAACTCACCCACACAAGCACAATTGATGCCCAGGAAATTGAAACAATCTGAACAATTCTTCCAGCAATTATCCTCATTTTGATCGCTTTACCATCACTACGAATCCTATACATAATAGATGAAATCAACAGCCCTTCACTCACAGTAAAAACAATAGGTCACCAGTGATATTGAAGCTATGAGTATACCGACTATGACGAACTCAGCTTCGACTCATATATAATTCCCACATCAGACCTAAAACCAGGGGAACTCCGACTACTTGAAGTAGACAACCGTCTTGTCCTTCCCACAGAAACCCCTGTTCGTATACTAGTCTCATCTGAAGACGTACTTCACTCCTGAGCAGTACCATCCCTAGGCCTAAAAACAGATGCCATTCCAGGCCGCCTGAACCAAACTACCTTAATATCATCACGACCAGGATTATTCTATGGTCAATGTTCTGAAATCTGCGGCTCTAACCACAGTTTCATGCCCATCGTACTAGAAATTGTTCCATTAAAAACATTCGAGCTCTGGTCCTCCTCAATATTATAAGCATTATGAAGCTAGTTAGCATTAACCTTTTAAGTTAAAGATCTGAGAACACATTTTCTCCATAATGAAATGCCACAACTAGACACATCCACCTGGTCGACCACAATCTTAACAATAATCATCTCACTATTCATGTTCCTCCAACTAAAAATATTAACACACCTATTCTTCCCTTACCCCCAAACTGCAAACATAGAAATCACAAAACAAAATTGCCCCTGAGAAAAAAAATGAACGAAAATTTATTCGCCTCTTTCGCCACACCTTATATCATAGGACTGCCCGTCGCTACTATCATTATCCTACTACCTATTATTTTATTTCCATCCCCTACCCGCCTAATTAACAATCGGTTAATCACAACTCAACAATGACTAATCAAACTAATTACAAAACAAATAATAATAATGCATAGCACTAAAGGACAAACCTGATCCCTAATATTAATTTCCCTAATTCTATTCATCGGCTCCACAAACCTTTTAGGTCTACTGCCCCACTCCTTTACCCCTACCACTCAACTATCTATAAACCTAGGCATGGCCGTCCCACTATGGGCAGGAACAGTCATCTTAGGTTTCCGCCACAAAACCAAATCATCACTAGCCCACTTCCTACCCCAAGGCACGCCTGTCCCACTTATCCCTATGCTCGTAATCATCGAAACAATCAGCCTGTTCATCCAACCCGTAGCTCTAGCAGTACGACTCACTGCTAACATTACCGCTGGCCACTTGCTTATACACCTAATCGGTGGGGCTACACTAGTACTAGCAACTATCAACCCTCCGACAGCCTTAATCACATTCGCCATCCTTTTCTTACTAACAATCCTAGAGCTTGCAGTAGCAATGATCCAAGCCTACGTATTTACCCTACTAGTAAGCCTGTATCTACATGACAACACCTAATGACTCACCAAACACACGCATATCACATAGTAAACCCTAGCCCCTGACCCCTAACAGGAGCACTATCCGCCCTACTCTTAACATCAGGCCTTGCCATATGATTTCATTACCACTCTAAAACCTTAATTCTCCTTAGCCTAATCACCAATATACTCACCATATACCAGTGGTGACGCGATGTAGTACGAGAAGGGACATATCAAGGCCATCACACCACGATTGTACAAAAAGGACTACGATACGGAATATTACTTTTCATCATCTCCGAAGTATTTTTCTTCTCAGGCTTCTTCTGAGCCTTTTACCACTCCAGTCTAGCCCCAACCCCTGAACTAGGGGGATTTTGACCTCCAGCAGGAGTGATCCCATTAGACCCACTAGAAGTCCCATTACTTAACACATCCGTCCTTCTAGCATCAGGAGTTTCAATCACGTGATCACATCACAGCTTAATAGAAGGAAACCGAAAACACATAATTCAAGCTCTCATTATCACGATCATATTAGGTATCTACTTTACACTCCTACAGGCCTCAGAATATTTCGAAACATCATTTTCTATTTCAGATGGAGTCTATGGGTCCACTTTCTTCGTAGCAACTGGATTCCACGGATTACACGTAATTATTGGTTCAACATTCCTTATCGTCTGCCTTCTCCGTCAACTACTATACCACTTCACATCCAACCACCACTTCGGGTTCGAAGCAGCAGCATGGTACTGACACTTCGTAGACGTAGTTTGACTCTTCCTTTACGTCTCAATCTATTGATGAGGCTCATACTCTCTTAGTATAAACAGTACTGTTGACTTCCAATCAGCTAGATCCAGCAGACTACCTGGAAGAGAGTAATTAACATCATAATTTCCTTAATAATTAACTCCCTATTAACCATCCTCCTAATCTCCGTAGCATTCTGATTACCCCAAATTAACGCCTACTCAGAAAAAACCAGCCCATATGAATGCGGATTTGACCCAACTGAATCAGCACGACTTCCTTTCTCAATAAAATTCTTCCTAATCGCCATCACTTTCCTGCTATTTGACCTAGAAATTGCCTTACTACTCCCCCTTCCATGAGCCTCTCAAATTAACAACTTAAAACTGATACTACTAATTTCACTAATACTAATTATAGTATTGGCATTAGGCCTAATATACGAATGACTACAAAAGGGGCTTGAATGAACTGAATATGGTAATTAGTTTAATATTAAAACAAATGATTTCGACTCATTAAATTATGTTCAACCCATAATTACCAAAATGTCTTCAATCCACCTAAACCTAATTACAGCCTACACCATGGCATTCTTGGGCACTATAATCTATCGATCTCACATAATATCTACACTACTGTGCCTAGAGGGAATAATGCTTTCCACTTTCATCATCACCACTCTAGTTATACTTAACTCTCATTACACACTATCATTTGCTATTCCCATCATCATACTAGTATTCGCTGCATGTGAAGCAGCCGTAGGCCTAGCGCTACTAGTGATAATCTCAAACACGTATGGGACTGACTACGTACAAAACCTTAACCTACTACAATGCTAAAAATTATCATTCCCACAATCATACTAATCCCAACCACTTGACTATCTAAAAACCCAATAATATGAGCCAATGCAACACTCCACAGTTTACTAATTGCCCTAATTACCTTAACCACAACTAACAAACTAGACATTACAGGACAAAACTATTCACCAACTTTCTCGTCAGACTCCTTATCCTCACCCCTACTAATCCTAACAACATGACTTCTACCACTAATAATTATTGCCAGTCAATACCACCTAGCTAACGAACCAGAAGTTCGAAAAAAAACCTACATCACCCTACTCATTATCCTTCAGATCACTCTAGTCATAACATTCTCAGCCACAGAGCTGATTATATTTTATATTTTATTCGAATCAACCCTTGTCCCAACACTAATCATTATTACCCGATGAGGCAATCAAAATGAACGAATAAAAGCTGGCCTATACTTTCTTTTCTACACTCTAGTTGGATCACTCCCACTACTAATTGCCCTGATCTATTTACAAACATCCATAGGTTCACTAAACCTTTTATTATTTAACTATTATAATGCCCCTATACCCCAAATGTGATCAAACAATATAATATGACTAGCATGCATAATAGCATTCATAGTCAAACTACCCCTTTACGGATTACACCTATGACTACCAAAAGCCCACGTTGAAGCACCAATTGCAGGCTCGATAGTACTAGCTGCCATCCTACTAAAACTCGGCGGCTATGGGATAATACGAATCTCCCTGCTCCTGGACCCAATTACAAGCTCCATATCATATCCATTCATCATCCTCTCACTATGGGGCATAATCATAACCAGCTCAATCTGCCTTCGCCAAACAGACCTAAAATCTCTCATCGCTTACTCTTCAGTAAGCCACATAGCACTTGTTATCGTCGCTATTATAATTCAAACCCCATGAAGCTTTATAGGAGCTACTACCCTTATAATCGCACACGGCCTAACATCATCCCTTTTATTCTGCCTAGCAAACTCCAACTACGAACGCACCCATAGCCGTACCATAATCCTAGCTCGAGGACTACAAACTGCCCTACCCTTAATATCAACATGGTGGCTCTTATCAAGCCTAACCAATCTAGCACTTCCACCAACAATCAACTTACTCGGTGAGCTTATAATCATTATATCGTCCTTTTCTTGATCTCACATAACAATTATTCTCACCGGAACCAATGTACTAATCACGGCCCTATACACACTGTTTATACTAATCTCAACACAACGAGGAAAAATACCATATCACATCTCTAATATCTCCCCATCCTTCACCCGAGAAAACGCACTGATAACAATACACATTATTCCACTAATCACCCTTTGTCTGAACCCTAAAATCATCCTAGGCAGCCTATACTGTAATTATAGTTTAACAAAAACATTAGATTGTGAATCTAACATTAGAAGATTATAACTTCTTATTTACCAAAAGAAAGCAAGCTGGAACTGCTAATTCCACAAACCATAATTAAAATTATGGCTTTCTTGACTTTTATAGGATAGAAGAATTCCATTGGTCTTAGGAGCCAAAAAATTGGTGCAACTCCAAATAAAAGTAATCAACCTATTCGCCCTCTCCTTCACAATAACACTCCTTGTCCTTACAATCCCCATTGTAACCCCCACACCTAATACCCATAAAAATCTTTCATATCCTATTTACGTCAAATCGCTCACTTTATTATCTTTCTTATTAAGTTTAATTTCAACTTCAATATTCTTAAGCTCAGACCAGGAAACAATATTATCTTCCTGAAACTGACTAACAATTCAAACCTTAAATCTAAATCTAAGCTTTAAACTAGACTACTTCTCCGTGCTATTTATATCCGTAGCCCTATTTGTAACATGATCAATCATAGAATTTTCCCTATGATATATACACTCAGATCCTCACATCAACAAATTCTTCAAATATTTACTACTATTTCTAATTACTATAATAATCTTAATCACAGCAAACAACTTATTCCAACTATTTATCGGCTGAGAAGGTGTTGGAATTATATCTTTTTTACTAATCGGATGATGATTTGGCCGAACAGATGCTAATACCTCGGCACTTCAAGCAGTATTATACAATCGAATTGGAGACATTGGATTCATTCTATTTATATCATGATCCATATTACATCTTAACTCATGAGAACTTCAACAACTACAAATAATACACGACAACACAACTTTTCTTCCACTACTAGGTTTACTAATAGCAGCAACAGGAAAATCAGCACAATTCGGCCTCCATCCCTGACTCCCTTCCGCAATAGAAGGCCCAACCCCAGTATCAGCACTACTCCACTCCAGCACTATAGTAGTAGCCGGGATCTTCCTATTAATCCGATTTGCCCCTCTAATACAAAACAACCCATCCATTCAAACAAGTTCGCTATGCCTAGGAGCCATCACTACACTATTCACAGCCATCTGCGCGATCACACAGAATGACATCAAAAAAATCGTAGCATTCTCCACCTCTAGCCAACTGGGCCTTATAATAGTTACTATCGGAATCAACCAACCATACTTGGCCTTCCTTCACATTTGCACCCACGCCTTCTTCAAAGCCATACTCTTTATGTGTTCCGGCGCTATTATCCATAACCTAAATGACGAACAAGACATTCGAAAAATAGGAGGACTATTCAAAATTCTGCCAACCACTTCCTCATGCCTAGTTATCGGAAGCCTGGCTCTTACTGGCATACCCTTCCTTACAGGTTTCTACTCCAAAGACCTAATCATTGAAGCAGCCACCACATCATATACCAACGCCTGAGCCCTCACACTTACCCTAATGGCAACCTCCTTAACAGCTATTTACAGCACCCGGATCATTTTTTTTGCCCTGCTCGACAACCCTCGGCTCCCACCCACACCAGCCATCAACGAAACCAACCCTACATTGACCAACCCCATTAAACGGCTAGCAATCGGCAGTATCATCGCAGGATTCATCATTACACACAACATTCCCCCCACAAGCATCTACCAAATAACCATACCAACCTACCTCAAAATCTCGGCCATCACTATAACAATCACGGGTTTCCTGATTGCAATAGAACTCAACCTAATAACCCACAACCTAAAAATAAACCACCCAACTAAACCATTCAACTTCTCAAACATACTTGGTTATTTCCCAACACTCATCCACCGATCTTCCCCCCACAAAAACCTATTAATAAGCCAAAACCTAGCCTCCCTAATAACTGACTTAATCTGACTTGAAAAATCAGGACCAAAAAGCATCTCAAACGCACAAATAACAGCATCCACCATCACTTCAAATCAAAAAGGATTGATCAAAATCTATTTCCTCTCCTCCCTTATATCAATACTATTAGCAATCATGCTAACTATTTAATTACCCCGAGTAATCTCAATCGCAATAAAAATACCCACGAACATTGACCAACCAGCAACAAACATTAATCAACAATTATAACTATAAACAGCAGCCACTCCCGTAGGATCTTCGCTAAGAAAACCAACCACATTCTCATCATCATAAATAATCCACTCGCCCATATTATTATAAGTAACTAGAACCTCAATATGATCATGACCCGCTCATCAAAATAACAACAAAAACTCTACAAACAACCCTAACAACAATGAACTAGAAACAACAACGCTAGACACTCATGTCTCAGGATACTGTTCAGTAGCCAGAGCAGTTGTATAAGCAAACACTACCATCATACCCCCCAAATAAATCAAAAACACCATTAACCCCAAAAACGAACCGCCCTGACTCAAAATTACCGCACACCCAACCCCACCAGTAACAATCAATGTTAACCCTCCATAAATTGGAGAAGGTTTTGCAGCCAAGCAAACAAAACCAACAACAAACAAAATGCTAAGAATATGTATAGTATTTAGGATCATAATTCCTACATGGCATTTAACCATGACCAATGGCATGAAAGACCACCGTTGTAATTCAACTACAAGAACCAAAGCCAATGACCCACATACGCAAGTCCCACCCACTAATTAAAATTATAAACCACTCATTCATTGACCTTCCCGCCCCCTCTAACATCTCGGCCTGATGAAACTTCGGATCATTACTAGGAATTTGCCTAGCCCTACAAATCATCACAGGCCTTTTCTTAGCAATACACTACACCGCTGACACTAACTCAGCATTCTCATCTGTCGCCCATATCTGCCGAGACGTAAACTACGGCTGACTAATTCAACATCTACATGCCAACGGAGCATCAATATTTTTCATCTTCTTATATCTCCACATCGGCCGAGGAGTCTACTATGGGTCCTACATACTTTCAGAAACCTGAAATATCGGCATCCTCCTCCTATTCTCAGTAATAGCCACCGCATTCATAGGCTACGTACTCCCATGAGGCCAAATATCATTCTGAGGTGCCACAGTAATCACAAACCTCCTATCGGCCATTCCCTATGTTGGCCCAACTATAGTAGAATGAATCTGAGGAGGATTCTCCGTAGACAATGCAACCCTAACCCGATTCTTCGCCTTCCACTTCATCCTGCCATTCATCATTATAGCCCTAGTGATAATCCACTTATTATTCCTACACGAAACGGGATCTAACAACCCCTCAGGACTCGCCTCAGAATCTGATAAAATCCCATTCCACCCCTACTACACAATCAAAGACATTATAGGACTTCTATTCATGGGATTAATTCTTACCTCCCTAGTCCTATTCTCGCCCGACCTCCTTGGAGATCCAGACAACTTCACACCCGCTAACCCCCTCAGTACCCCGCCCCACATTAAGCCAGAATGATACTTTCTATTCGCCTATGCCATTCTACGCTCCATCCCCAATAAACTAGGCGGAGTCGTAGCCCTCATACTATCAATTCTTATTCTAGCCCTATTCCCCAAAACCCACTTATCAAAACAACGAAGCATATCTTTCCGCCCCCTAAGCCAGTGCCTCCTATGATTCCTAACAGCAAACCTATTAATTCTCACATGAATCGGAGGACAACCAGTCGAATACCCATACATCTCCATTGGACAACTAGCTTCAATCACATACTTCACCACAATCTTAATTTTACTTCCAACAGCGGCCACCATAGAAAACAAACTCCTAAAGTGAAGAGTCCTTGTAGTATAATCATTACCCTGGTTTTGTAAACCAAAAATGGAAGAAACCTTCCCCAGGACACCACTCAAGGAAGAGGCCACAGCCACACCATCAGCACCCAAAACTGAAATTCTCATTAAACTATTCCCTGAAAACCTGCACTTACTATGTAATTCGTGCATTATTGTATGTCCCCATAACTAATGTAGTACGTACATACATGTATGAAAGGACATAAACCATTATATGTATAATCAACATTAAATTCTTATCCCCATGAATATCAGGCAAGTATATAATATCAATGCTCTAGGACATTACAAGCTTACTTTACATAAACTCCTTCCAACCATGACTATTGATCTCCATAACAGGTGATTCTATCTTACATAATACATTCATTCCATCGTTAGACATACACCATTAAGTCAAAATATCCTCGTCAACACGACTATTCCTCTCCATTGATCAACCTATCGAATCAGCATCCTCCGTGAAACCATCAACCCGCTAGACAGGGATCCCTCTTCTCGCTCCGGGCCCATGACACGTGGGGGTAGCTATTTAATGATCTTTAAGAGACATCTGGTTCTTACTTCAGGGCCATAAAACTAAGATCGCCCACTCGTTCCCCTTAAATAAGACATCTCGATGGATTAATTCCTAATCAGCCCATGCCTAACATAACTGTGCTGTCATACATTTGGTATCTTTTATTTTTCGGTATGCTGTGACTCACCATCGCCGCCTGGCATGGCCTCTAACCATTGATTGAAGCTGGACTTATTAATGTGTAATTCTTAATCCACCTAGTGCTAAACTACCGGACTGAAAGTCCATCGCAGCGGGATTCCTATTGTAGTTGTACTATTAATGAAAATTCTTTCTTCGCATAAGACTGATTTCGTTGAGCTTTCTTTTAATGCTTTAAGGACATATTCATATACTCGTGCATACGCACGTACACGCACGTACACGCTCGTACACACTTGTACATGCACGTACACGCACGTACATGCACGTACACGCACACGCGCGAAGCTAGACAACAAGTATCTATTAGCAAACCCCCCTTACCCCCCGTTGATACACCAACCTGATACACAAGCGAATAGCTCACATAAAGTACACTCCTACCCTGCCAAACCCCAAAAACAAGGATTCATGTACCAACGACTGATAATCAACTTTTTTCCCCAAATTTTTCATAAAATGTAGCAAAACATTTTTACCCTCATGTCAGTTCATCGTTTATCACCCCGCCCATTATTCTCCCATGAATGTACCCCTCACTGCATGAATTCTTTTTACCTTACCCCCCCCCATTAATACCCCTG